AATCGGTTCCGATCAAGCTGAAAAGGCCCTTTCTATCTTATTAATAAAGTATCTGACGATACCCTGCAATCAAAGTCAAATAGCTTCGAGCCTATCTATACTATACTATACTATAGTATAGTAAGGGGCCCTTTCAATAAGGTTCGCGCTTTTGATTGCAGCTAGCGCGCCCCCTTTCTTCAAGTTTCTCGCTTGTTAGTCAAGCTAAAGCTTGCCTTTTGATTATAGGTATAGGATATTTGAAGAAGGGCAGGCTTTTTTCCCTATACAAGGTGCTGGTCTCGATCTCGCTTGGTGGTGCCCTTCTCGATGATTGTTGACTCAACATTGATTTCGTCCTTGAGTTGGGTTCCAAACCTCCATCCATCGAGTCAAGTAATTCGCTATCGGAAATTGTTCCGCCGCCTATCTCATGCTTCTTGTTTCTCCGAATTGGTTCCTAGTGTCAGTCAATCAAGATTCACCATCAAGAGAGGGAAGAGCCTTTCCTTTAGGTTAGGCCGGTCTCGTCATTCACGCAATTTCCTCGTCCATCGATCGATCGCGCGAGTACGCATCCAGTCAGCACATAGCGAACGAAAAAAGCGTTCATCCTGGATTCTCTTCCTCAATCAAAATGTCTATCAATTGGATTCCCGGTCAAAGTCTCCACGGCCTTCTACTGAGAGGTGTACCATGTTGATAGGAATCTTCTTGTACACGTCCTCGAGGGCAGCATTCATGGCAATCATCACTAGTTTCTTTCGAGGACATGGTATGGCTTTGTTCTTGGTCTTGTTTAATAGATGTCGAGTGCCGCTTTTCCCTGTCCGAGAATCTCCATCTGCTCTAAGTGGGCGAGCTAGAATCCTTATGTCAGGTTGGTTGTTCAAAAGACTTTATTTTTACCCCTTGCATTTTCATCTTTTTGAAAGCCCAGACTCATTCTTATGGAGTCCTATTTCAGGTGCAAAGCCTTTTCAATAAAGACCTTTTTCTCTCCCATTTCTCATTTTGTGGATTGAAAGAGGATAAGCGCTATCCATTGAGTAAAGGGAGGGTTTGCTACAGTGATTCGGTCGGTTCCCGTTCGCCTGCTCTCCTCATAGTCCATTAGTGGGTAGGGTGGTAAACTTAGAGGGCGCCCGCCTCCTCTTCAGACGTGTCCTCGACAGCCTGGTGGTTGTTCGGTTTCCGCTTTTTTGGGCGGGAGTACTTGGTCGTTGGGGTTTCCTTTTCTTCAACCAATTCGGTTGTATCAGCTCTGAGATTGGTCTAACATTTTGTTATGAGCTGGCTGGACAAAGATGGATTGATAGTAAGATAGATTCATTTGAGTTCAAGTAGTACAGGACCTTCGATCGACCATGGGGCGTATTCTACCCTTCCTAATTTCATTCTATTGAAGCGTAACGTAAAAGCTCCTTCTCATCCTTGTATTTTTTTGGTTTGGAAGTTCCAGAATGTTGTCTGTGGATTTATAACAAACAAAGGAAAGCCCCCTTCTACTATGCCATTTGATTGATTTGATTCAAGTTCCGTGCTGCTCGCTACTCTCCGAGGCCAAGGACGGGGTCGAACCGTCATTCCAGGATTTGCAGTCCGATACATTTCCATTATGTTACCTAGCCAAACTCGCCACCTCATGTGTCAAAGTCAAACCCCGCTCCCTCTTTTTCTACATATGCGGTGGCGGGCGGAGCGCTCTATATGACCAGCGGCGGGTTACCAGAGAAGAGGGGACAACTTCTTTCTCCCTTGCCTTGCTCAATCTTCCTTTTCTGATTGAAAGTAGCAAGCCTCTTCACTACTGGTACAGAGGCCAAATAAAAAGTAGCTCATCCAGCCCAGCGGATCCATTGTTTATGCGGCAGTGCGATGGAGCTGAAAAACGTAAGCCCCTTTTTTAAGTTTAAGGGTAAGGGGGTAAAACTAAAAAAAACTAGGTTCTTCCAGAACGAGACGCCTTATATTCTCAAAAAGTTTTAGAACGTCCAAGACGCCTACTATACTCCTAAACTACAAGCTAGCGCGCAACGGCTTTTCAGCCGTTGTTGCTTGCTGCTTGCAGGCTCGAGAATTTGTCTTTCGCCCTTTTTCCCTGTCTCCATTCTGATTGATTCGCTTTTTTTTGCGCAAGCGACAAGCGCTTGCCTTGTTGTGTTGTATTTTGTGATCTTCTGCTTTAGTCTGCGTTTTCGGATAGCCGGGATCCGACGTTCGTTGATTTCCGATTTAAATGTCAGCTCTAGGTTTTGGGCGGCCTATCTGGTTAGTTCAGATATCATTGCTGGAAGCTTCTACGGTTGTTCGGCTACGTACTCTCCGTCCGCGTATCTCATACTCTCAAAGCAAAGTCGATTTCTTATTTTTTAGAATTCTTGCATCTTTCTTTCTATCCATAGGTCGGCTTTGTGCAGATAGATCTTTGCCGGGGGAGATTGGTGTGCTCCTTTGAGGTATGCCCTTCCGGTGGGTTGTTCCCTTATTTTTCTGTATCCGCACTGCGTCTTCGATCTTTTTTCGCAACGCAATAAAATAAAGAAGTCTAACAGTTTCTCTCGGCATCTGTCTTTTATTTTAAGTCATTGATCTTATATCTAAAAGCAGGGAGGTCTGCGTTCACTATTAAGCCTACTACGCTCGTCCATTCCTTTCAATCAAGCTTGATCCTCACTTCGATCGCCTTACGCTGTTCGACTGAACTCGTTGGCTTTGCGCTCTATTTGGTCGGAACCCGATTCGAGAACTTTCTTTCATAGATTCACTAAGTCATCGCCAACAATCAGCTCTTATCCTTTGGCGTCAAAGGAAAGGGCGAGTTCCTTTCTTGTCTTGTCCAAAAACTTTCTTTATTCTCATTGGAGAAACCTACGGCAAGGTTTTGTTTTACACATAGGGCCAGCTGCTTTCTTTATCTTGCTGTTAGTCTGTCTAGCGTCTTTCGGTTGGGGTCCGCCCCGGGTGTTATTAGGTTAGACCGCTTGGGTTATATTTTTTTTATAGTCTTGAAGGCAGTCAACGTGTCAGCCATTCTTCTCCCATTAGACTTGTCAATTTTGTGCTCTTTTTCCTTCTCTCTTCCTCTACTTTGATTTGAATTTGACAGGAGCGGAGAATACCACTCTATCAATAACAAGAAAAAAGTAGCAATTCAGTTTCCGTTTGAGCTTGGAAGCAACCTGCTATCTATCGATAGGCGAGAACAGACTGCTATTGGCTGCTTTGCCTATCTATTCGACTATGGCCGGCTTGGAGACATCAGAGGAAGACCATCATCTCTATCCCGGTACGATCATAGCTTCATTCATTCGTTGAACCTTGCGGATAACCATTAGCATTGAGGTCAATTACCACACCACCTCTATCATACATACGACATTACACGATGCGAGAGTGCATGGTCAACGCACACCTAAAGCGCCTACGTTCTGCTTGCAGCCAATACAACCACAACCTAACTTGCACGAGATTCAACTATACTTAGCCCCGCTACTGGTAGTCCCGAGGGGACGGCATCCTCCTATACTATAATAGTAAGCAGTACTGAACAAGCGAGTCATCGATCCGGGGAAAGAAGGGGACCGCCTTTGAAAAAAAAAGTACCCATACCATCTTCTCCCCCTTTAGAGTAAAACCTATTTCACTGTCTCTAATTTCTATTAGAGTAGGATATAGAGTTCCTTTAGACTTTGGGTAGTGGCAGTAGTTCCTTAACTACAAAAACCCAGGATAGAGAATTCAAGGAAATTCAATCTATTCATGCCGTTCTATGGCTGTATGTTGTCGGTGAGGAGAATCGATAACCTCTCATAGCCATTGAAGAGGAGTCTAATGAGAATGAAAATTCCTTATGGGTGGTGATACTCCAACAAATATGGGGGAAAGCCCGGGTTGAAACTCAAAAATAAAATAAAAATATCATAATGCAGAATAATATGAAGCGAGCTTTAGCTTTAGCATCTATTGTAGATCCAATTCATTTGACAAAAGATGATTTTATCACGTTCATGAAATCATATGATGAACAACAGATATTTACCCTTTGTAAGGAATTGGAGAATCTTAAGTTGTCTGATAGTTGTACTACTTCTTCAAATACTTCATGGCTCAACTCTTTGCGCGAATCTCTAAATTTACCTTTTATATCAACTTCACCGGAATTCATGAATAAGTTGGATAAAGAATATGCTAAATTGATATCAACTTCACAGAAATTCATGAATGATTTGAATAAAGAATATGCTGAATTAGCGGAGTCCCCTTTAAAACACTTTAAAATCGCATTTGTTTGTAATTATTATCCAGCGCAACGTCTTTTTAGAGATACCATAGGGCGAAGAATACAAACATGTGATCTACCACGATTCTATGATAATCTTTACTTAATAAGTAGTTCTCTTGGTTTATCATATACCAGAAGAAATTAACCAGATATGGGTTCTGAGCGACCTCAAACTGGTAATTTGATTAACCAAATATCTACCAAATTTCTGGTTAACATGGTAACTTATCATAGTGGGATGTATGGACGTTTTTTGGTATTGGTAATGTTAGGAATTGGTGTTACTGTTTGGTTTAACTTTTTGCCAGGCATGCCCGATGTAACACCAACGGGTCCTGGCTTTCAGCCTATGCCCGGAGGCTATGAGCCCTTTTATAACCCAGAGTATGAACACCCTGATTTGAAGAAAATTCATTTAAAAGAGTGTAGTGATTTATTAGTTAATAATGTAATGTCATCGTATATGAAAGATATTCCTTTTAAAGAAATTCATTTACCACCAACAGCTGTCGGAGTTGCGCTACCAGCAGTCAGTTTAGGAATTATGGTTGCCATATTCCTTTCCTTAGGAATAGTACCAAACGCTAGTATGATGTCACAATAAGAAAAAATGGTTAGATATAGAAAAGGCAGTTGTTTAACTTTCTTATTTGTAAGATATTTGTCAATAGACAGAATGATTGTTCAGCTCACATCAGATATTGAGAGTGTTTATCAAGATATGAAAGAACATAATCTATTACATTTATCTGATGACAAATATATACAGATTCAAAATCTCATTCTTTTAGGTTTATACGTTCCATTAGTTCCTGATGTTAAATGGGTAAAGGGGTATGAATTAATTCAGTTTCTTGACAACATTAAACATAAACATGATGTACTTGATATTATTATATATAATAAATTGGATGAATCTTATTATATTATTTTACCTAACCTAGCAGATGCTTTGGTCTATAGGGGTATGTGTGTTCTTTTATTACGTCTTTCTTATGGTAGTTTGCCTAAAGGTGTTACCGAAATTGAGAGTCTGCTTGATTACCAGTTCTTTTCTGGTATTCTTAATATTAGAAAAGCGAAAAGAATATTCATCATTGATTTAAGTCCAACAACCATCCATATTATTACTAAAAGTCAAATTCAAAATATATTGAAGATTTATGTTGGAGAGGGCACAATTCATAGAATCATTTCGAACTTTATATCTTTCTATATCTATGATTTCATATTGGATAAAAATCTTGATTTAAATGAATTACGTTATATACATTTGCCATCAATTAATCAATTATACAAGGTATTAATGAATTTAGTATATATAGAAATCTTCGATCGTCCACTTCAACAGAAGAAACCATCGATAATATATCATCGGTATTATGATAATGTCTTTCTCTTCTCTAAAGAGAATAATGATGAAAAAGAAATAGATGAATTATTGGAGGATCTTGGGATCAAAGGTGATATTAGCACTATGTTGCCTGGCGATGAACCATATTTCTTTTTTAGAACAAAATTCATCTATTTAGATGATGATAGTAAGGTTGTAGCCGGCAATTTCAATCCATTGTGAAAATGAGACCACGAAAGATAATAGAATAGTAGTTTACTTGCTTACTTGACTTGTTCAAGTAAGGAAGCGAGCAAGGAAGCTAGTGGGTAGAGTGCGGCATATCTTACAACTGAGGATTGTTACAACCTCCAGGCTGCTCGAGTGCAATTCTATCTAGAGAAAGTCCTTCCTCTCTTTACTTCCTTACTTGTTCAACTACCTTACTTTACGTGAAAAGAAGATCAATTCATACGCCTTTCTTCAGTTTGTTCCTCTTCGTCTATTCGGGACGGGGCAGGCTGCCCACATAGTCTTTGAATAACTCTAAGAGAAGAAGAGAGGGTGGTCGTAGATCAGATTCTCTCTAAGAGAATCGCAAGTCGAAGAAGGCCACAAGGGGAAGCAGCCGATGCTTTGAGTCGAAGAAGGCCACAAGTGGAAGCAGCCGATGCTTTGGTCATTCAGTTGACTCCTTAACAAGTAAGCAAGTAAACAACCTTACTTTAATTTATAATTAAATTTAATTTAAACAAACTACCTTGCTGTCATGCTGGGAAAAGCAGGGTTTTCGGCCTGTTTTACCTACTATTGGATTTGAACCAATGACTCTCGCCGTATGAAAGCGATACTCTAACCGCTGAGTCAAGTAGGTCAAGCTGAGTCAAGTCAGAGAAAATAGACTCCTATAAGAGAAAGCCGCGTAACCAGAGTTCCAATGCGCATATTCGGAGAATAAAGCGGATAGCGGAGCGCTAAGAAAGAGAAAACGTTCTCACTATACGAAATGAGACAGCGGCTAACACGCGTTGATCAGCCACTTAGGCAGGGAGAATCCAATAATTCTCATAGTCATGGGTCTACTTCTTGCTTGAAGTCAAGTGAAGATGTGGCATCAGAGTCCTCCTTACTTGTTAAAGTCAAGTAAGCAAGTCAACTACTATTCTATTATCTTTACTTGAACTTGAATTTCATTTCATTTGTTGCAAGTAAACTACCTTATCCCAACGTCCGAACTCGGCTACGTCCCATTTCAGAGTTGCTTTTGCCAAATGATGCTTACTTACGTCTTTCGAAGAGGTCTCCGCAAAGGGAAAGCGTCGAAGCCTCCCTCCAAACCGCTAGTCTCCGATGCTTTCCCCGAAGATGAGGAAGAAGTGCAAGAAAGGGAGTTGTTAAGTCCTCCAAACCCACTGAACAAAGTTCTTCGAGCCAACTTTCTTCTCCTCAGCCAGCTGCTAAGGTTCTTAGAAAGAAGTCCTCACGAGCAAGGTTGGCAGCTCTTCCTGATGAGGATGAAGAAGTCTCTGCTGATCAGCCCCCTGCCTTACTTGTTAAAGTCAAGTAAGCAAGTAAACTACTATTATCTTTACTTGCTTACTTGTTAAAGTCAAGTAAGCAAGTAAACTACTATTATCTTGCGAAGCTTAGCGCTCAAAGAAGTCCTCTGATCATGGTTCGATGCCGTATCCACGTCCAATGGAAATTCAAAGTCTCTTGCATTTGCCTACAACAGCTTCTTATGATCCTGAAAAGGTTCTACCCAGCTGAAGATAGGTATTCTCAAAAAGAGTGGACCAGGCATTGTAGAAGCGAAGATCGATGTCCGTCTGCGAAAGAAAACGACTCTTTCTTTTGCTCCATTCCCGATCTCCTGGATCAATAGGTCCGGTCGAGGAGCCGTGATCTTCTTCTCTTTCCTTTAGTAGGAATAGACAAGTCTCACTCTTTCCCTTAATAGGAATCCAAATGCGGAGGTCAGCTTTAAGTCATAAAGGGGATAGGTTTCTATCTCACTTGAAGACTGGGAATTTCTATCTCACTTAATGCTCCTACTAATAAAAGAAAGGGCATCCCAGAAGAATTGAATAAATTTCAAGTGGGAAGGAAGGTTCGTATTGAATAGAAATGGCAGCTTTTAGGCGTGATATATCTCTCTGCAAGGTTAGATCCATTATCTCACAGAGTGAACGATATTCGGATCAAGCATAAAAAAGTCAAGTAGGACAGAATCATTAGCTGCGAACAAGTCTTCTGAAAGAAGCTGTTCTCTTATCCGCTGTTGTTAGCTCTCGAAGGGGAACGCTCGGAGGAAGCTCCTCATGGAGCGGTTATTCATCAGTGGAAAAGGAAAAACAGGGGTACGCTTCAAATAAAAGAAGCTGGAAAGGAAACAAGTCTGGTAGGGAATCGGTTCGGAAGCCAGTGATCAAGCTAGTCCGGGTTTGCACTTGTAAGTGTTGAAAGGTAGTTTACTTGCTTACTTGTTAAGGAGTCAACTGAAGGAAGAACACTCTCCTACCAAAGTTTTTTACATCCCACAGCTTCAGCAGATCGCTTAGCACAGTTCTTCTTCGATCAGAGAGCTATTACGCACTCTTTCTTTCAAGGTAGTTTACTTGCTTACTTTAACTTTAACAAGTAAGGGTTGCCGCATCTATGCAATTCACCTGACTGTCTCAGCACTCCTTCCTCCTTTATCACAGAGCGGTCATTTAGGGACAATAGCCGGTCTTTCCATCTCAACATGGGGAAGGAGATATCCGGAACTTCCTTCAATTCAAAGGCTAGCTTCTTTTACTCCTGCCTAACAAGCGTGCTACTGGCTTAAGTGATAGCAACTACAGCTACAAACTCTGATACCCTTAGAATCGGAGATCTAACAGCATATTTTAGAAACCCTTTCTTTCAACTTAAATTACATCTAAGCCTTCCCTCAACTGTAAAACTAGGGTCTTTTTGGGCTTTATTCCTTACTTGTTAAAGTCAAGTAAGCAAGTCAACTCCCTTCACTTGCGAAGCTCAAAGACCTAGAATTCCAGTTTCTCCACTGCTCCACGGTTTCGAAGCTTCGGCTTGACCGCCTGCTCAATCAAAACGGGGCTTTCATCCCTTTCAACCTATCAGGAAGAGCTAACCAGACTAATGACCGTGAGTGACTCAGGACTCGAACCTACCACCTACGCGTAGGCCTATGTTCTACTAACTAAAAAACTAGGGCTGAGATTGGTGAGTCAACTTTACTAAAACAGCATATAGAAGGACTCGATTTAGACTACCCTACGCTACAAAAGATAGAGCGCGTTCACACGGCACGCTCCTCTTTCATTTTTTAAGTAAGAGTAATAGCGTAAAGGCAACTTCACTCTTCTCAGGTTAGTATCCTATGGCCCTTCTTCGGGATATGAATATCCCCCTTATCTTATAATAGAGTCGAACTAGGAATAGGACTAAGACTTTTGTCACATCTAACAAATAAGCCTGGTTCGTACTTCCCAGACTCTTTCATTCCCACTCAAACCCCCTCCTCCTCTGAGATTGAATATCCATCCCTTGCCTTTGTATCAGCGCCGGAAGAGAGGAAAGAAAGAGTATCCGGGTGAACAGTGTGGAAAATAGTATAGCTTCGCTAACCATTTCTGCACAATCCAATCTCTATGCTTCGAATCAAATCTTGGATTGATCTCCTTCCTTTTTCGGAGCGGTAAACGACGAGACTTTCTCTCTTCTTCCTAGACAACCTAAGAAGAAAGGTAGGGCGAGCTAATAAGGATTAAGATAGGTTAGAACCTTCGGGAACGAACTCTTGCCAAGTACGAATTCCAGTCCTCTTTTCCGTGTTGGCGTATCGCTTGTAGCTCAATCAGTTTAAGTCGAGGAATCTGCTGCTTTCGGGCGGGAAGCACAGGAACTTCCGGGCATTGAGCAAGGATTTGACTGGCTGGGGGCCCCCACCGAAGGCACCGGAGGAAGATCGAGCAAGTCAAGAAGGATGGTCGATCGCAACGAACCCTATCCTTTACGCTGGTGGAAAGACCGAAGCAAAGAGCTGGCGCTCTTCCGCGACGTCCAAGACCTCTGGGGTTCATATGATAAGGAAAGATAGTTGCTAGCAGTGGAGCTAGGCCAAAAGTTCTAATCCTTCTCGGCTTCTTAACGGCTCTGCGCCAAAGCACAAGTAGGAGTTAGGATTTTCGCTACACCAGTGGTTCTATGCTTTCTTCCCGGTTGATTGGTGAATTAGGGTTGATGTATCGGTATCGATCGAAAACCAACCTCAACTGAAGCCGAGGAGCTGAAATCGACACTTGAACGAAACCGGGGAAAATTGGCATAGATTTGGGTAGTGCCTGCTTTGTCTTGATTCATTTCTTTGCTCAACTACCTTTTAATTAAGGTAGCTGGTGATTCCTTGTAAACTCCGAAAAGGCTAGTCGAGATGTCTCGAATGCAAATTCGCTTTCTTATAGAGAAGAAATTCCAATCTGAATCTGACAGGATTCGCGTGAGCCAATCCTCGTGGGTCGATACCTTGATGCATCCTAAAGGGAGTCTTACTATCAACAGGACTGACTTTAATAAATCTCACAGGCAAAACCCCTTACCTTAAAGAAGGTGGTACCTGCAAGCGCAATGAAAGGGTGGAAGTTAGCTTCGGGAGAGCTTTCATTCATTGTACGAGTTCATTCAGTAGTTAGCAATTAGCCAATCGCTGAACAAGAAATGGAATTTTTTTCTTTGATGTGGAACAACCTCTACAAAGTCTTGATTCAGCTCCCCAACAGGTCGAGCCCTTTCTACTTCTATTTTGGTTCCTTGGCCGGATGCATGTAGTTTTCCGAGCTGCTGTCTCATCGAACCCGAATCGGTGAGGTATGGGCTGCAGAACCCGTATTTGTTCCTCCTTTTCCACTACTCTAAAAAAGTACGCACGTGCGGGTATGAAGTTCCTCTTTCGGATCTGCTTTCAGTCTTAGTCTAGTACTGGTAGATAGACTTTACAACCCCCACCTCTTTCTGATGGGACTACTCTACTAAACTAAGGGTAATCACAGAACAAGCGTAAAAGAAAAGAGAGGTTTTTATTCCTTTGCCGCCATGCCCTTGAGATCTGCTACAGACGTAGGTAAAAGAGAGACCAATACGGACTTAAAATAGTGGAGACTGAACCCTCTACGGAGATGATAGAAGATATGAACCGCTCCATCGATACGATAGAAGAGGAGATCCAAAGGTTCCTCTCTTCTCGGATGATAAGTCGAGCTAACCTATCCCATAAGCCCCTAGAGTGAACTTGTCTTTGACTTTTCGTTCATTACTTTATTCTTCTCGAAAAGAATGACGCGGATCATGGAGCAGGTTCTCAAGCAATCCCAGAAGTGGGATGCAAGAAAGGTATCAGTAGAAAGCAGTCATAGGATCGAAGTTTTTTGTTCTATATCTATAGTAGTAGGTGTATCCATACGGTGCTATTCTACTCTAGTTATATCCGTACTATGGTTGTATCTGGTGGGTAAAGGAGCTGATCGAAAGCAAAGCACAAAGGCAAATTCTATTTGTTGTTCTATTCCAATGCCACTCTTGGGTGACCTTATCTATTTGGCGGGTTTCCGACTGGTCCCCTCAAAAGAGAATGAAGGAGGTTCTACCTAATGCGCCATAACTCCTTCGAGAACGAGGAAATACAGATTTCGAATTCGCTAACGGGTCTTGAGCCTACGATATGAGTTCTGTCGCTGGTCATAGAAAGCAAAGATTGGGGGGTCTCCTACCCTCGCTATGGTTGTGCTATGTTAACTATAGAAGTACGCGGGCGGAGCAGGGAATATGTGGGCCCTTGAGTGCCGACTTTGGTGGTGATTGCATTCACCTATTCTATCCCTAGTCCCTTGCTGCAAGAGCAGAAGTCTTGAAGCTTTTCTCAGTAGAGAAAGAGTTGCTTAGCTCTCATAGTAGCAATCTCAATTCGCAACTGCTTACTGATTCGCCTTCGTCACTGAAGACCATGGGGTTGGCTTTTTGGACAGAGCCGATGCTCGGCAATTAGCTATGTTCGCAACATCTTCTTTGTCACAGCTTGCTTACTGAAGGCTCACCGCCCTGGCCCGCTTCGGATTGCTCTGTAAATACTACCGACTGCTTCGCCTGCTCGCTTTGACTGCTCTGGGAGACAGATACCTGATCAGTAAAAGAGGCATACTCAAAAGGTGGATTTCGATAAGAATGTTGGGCAGTCCATGATTAAGAAAGTTGCAAGCTTCCTCTTCTTTGAGAGGGGTCCTAACCCAATTCTCAAGTTCTGAAACTCCTTCGAAATCCGTTTTCCGAAGGTTGTAGTCTTGGTTGCCATAAATCCGTATGAGAGGATGGTTCATTCGAGGAAGTTCTCGTCCGCTCGTCGAAAAGATTGTCTGAACCTGGAACGTTGATCAAAGAAAACTTAAAGGCCATTGTTATGACGGCATTTGAGGCCCTTGGTCTACGATTCCACGCCTGGAGACTTTCTCAAAGGAAATGTTTCAGGAGACGGGCTATTCCCTCAATGAATAAGAGTTTTCCAGAGAATTCTGGATATCTTTTTTTTTCTTTGTCAGCAATCTAAGCAGGATTACCCATCCAACGCATTTCATCCCACGTAGTAAGCTTGCATTCACGAGTATCTCTAAGCTTTTGTGTGACATGGATCTTCCTTCTATCTCAAAGGTTGCGTATATAGAAGATGGAGCCTAAACCCTTTAAAGTTCCTGAAGCTTGACACATGTGAAAGACTCTTCATTAAGAGCCTTCACCCCGGGATTCCTATGGTTCGGCAGAAGATTCGTATTCACATCGGGAGCATCGGCCCCCTTCTCGAAATTCAACCAGCCGCCTTTTCTTTTTCTATATAGCCGCATAACCATAAGAAGTCTTCTTTAATGCCATACCAAAGCAAGACCTTTCCTACAAAGAAAGCAAGAACCCGCGGCTCCCCTTTTTGAATACCCTCTCTTACTTCCCCCGGAATGAGTTCTCTTCTGCGGGATTAAGGGATTCCTGTCTTTTGCTCATATTGTCTCCTATGGAGATGAATTGAGATATGGAGGTTTCCCCTATTTCCAAATTCTCGAGTAAGAAAAGAAAGAAGAACCTCACCTCTTTCTGTTGCGGAACACAAACCTACTTTAGATCCACTAGAAAATGTAGATCTACTAGACTACAAACAAAGAAGTTGGTAGCAACAGAACAGCCTCTAAACCACTAAAGCCAGTACCCCTATAACAACAAACAAGGCAAGTTTAGTTGACGGACCACTTTTTCCGGTGGAGGAATCTTTTTTTAGTCAAAAAAAAACTTATGCACGTAGCTCGCTGGAAGCTAAGAGTCTTATAGCCCAAAAACGCGAATAGCGGTTTTAGTAGTTCCTTAATACCTTTCTATCTATTTATAGTCAAGCAAGCTTTTTTTTCTGGCTAACACACAAAAAAGCACCAGCCGCGCTTATCTCTTTGTTTCGATGAAAGCCTTAACGCTCGCATTCTACAGGGAACCTTTTTCTACTATTTACCTTCAAATCAAAGCCGAAAGCCAAAGGTAGTTTACTTGCTTACTTGAACAAGTAAGGCGAAAACTCCAAAACTAGTAAAGGATGCTCGTGTTGTGGTTTTGAGCTCTTTGGCTTGTGTTCTAATAGTAAGCACAGGAAGAAAGCGGAGAGCATTCTCTAAAAAAGAATGAAAGAGCGGGTTCATGGTCCCTAGTCTCCTTTTTGCCGAGCCTTATTTTCTATAGTTATAGTATGGACCTTTTTGATTTCCTGAAGGCAGATATATAGAAAATGTGCAGTGAGGTTGTAGCCATACAAGACTCGGCCCAAGCAATGCCCAAGGACTCCCATGCCTTTCTTGGTCGGACCAACCCAACCGGTGATTTCCGACAAGTCTTTCTTAATTTTTCGAGCAAAAAGCGGAACTACAAGAAAGCTTTCTTTATCTTTATGGATAACCAATTCATTTTCAAATATAGTTGGGAGACTTTACCCAAGAAATGGGTCAAAAAAATGGAATTTTCGGAACATGGGAATAGATCTGATACCAATACGGACTACCCATTTCAATTGTTGTGCTTTCTTAAATTGCATACCTATACAAGGTTTCAAGTTTTGATCGATATTTGCGGAGTTGATTATCCTTCTCGAAAACGAAGATTTGAAGTGGTCTATAATTTACTGAGTACTCGGTATAATTCGCGCATTCGCGTACAAACCAGTGCAGACGAAGTAACACGAATATCTCCGGTAGTCAGTCTATTTCCATCAGCCGGCCGGTGGGAGCGAGAAGTTTGGGATATGTTTGGTGTTTCTTTCATCAATCATCCGGATCTACGCCGTATATTAACAGATTATGGTTTCGAGGGTCATCCATTACGAAAAGACTTTCCTCTGAGTGGATATGTAGAAGTACGCTATGATGATCCAGAGAAACGTGTGGTTTCTGAGCCCATTGAGATGACCCAAGAATTTCGCTATTTCGATTTTGCTAGTCCTTGGGAACAACGTAACGGTAACGACCGATAATTCGGAATCAGAATAAGTCCAGTCCAGGGGACAAATCAATAGGAAATGCTATAGTTACTCTCCTTACTTTAACAAGTAAGCAAGTAAACTACCTTTGAAGGTGAAGCCAGTTTGAAGGCAAGTCATGGTATCAGGGATCGGACATCGAAAGGGAAGGCGAGGTTTCAAAGTCTATTAGGGAAGTGGGCCCCTACTGGTAGTGATACCCCGATCTCATGGATGAAGGCTAACTCTATTTACATAGAGGGATGTGCGGATCAATTCCACTTTTCACTTTGCCATCTAGAGATAGTTTGCCGTGAGTTAGGATACGGAGTTTACAGAGAATGCCAGTATATCAGTTCATATTCATCAAAGGAATTCAAGTAAAGATAATAGTAGTTGACTTGCTTACTTGACTTTAACAAGTAAGCAAGTAAAGATAATAGTAGTTGACTTTAACAAGTAAGGTTCGCTTGTGCTTTTCCTGAGTGGTGAAGTTAACCATCATTCAATCTTAGGCTCATTTCTTTTTTGATCTTCTTGTTCCATTATTTTCTTTCTTAATGCATTTACTATTTTTCTGGAAATGTGATCTAGGCATGACAAGTCATTAATCTCAATTGGATTTGTATCAACCCACCAATCTCCGTGATAGACTGGGATCCTCTTGTTACCAAGCTTAATCCCTAGCCTGACTATTGTTTCTTTCTTGATGACGTTAAGTGATTTCCAATCAATCCTGAAGTTTGATCCTACCAATACCTTTTCTGTACGAGAGGGGTCAGCGTACTGTGACTCAAACCATTCAGGGGTAACCATGTTTTTAGCCGGTCCCTTGAACTTTTTAACTACCCGATTTTGATCATTTAGGTAATAATAAGCTTTTGGTACTAAAAAGTATCCTTTCTTGATTTTGTCCTCTAGCTTCAATTTTCCTAAGACAGAAGATGAAATCTCTTCTTTAGGTAGTGGTTGGCCTAGCACAACTGAGTCTGTGTCAGTGTAGTAGCAGTCCTCTCTTGAGATATATGGATACATATAGATCCTTGCAGCGGCAGTTATAGCTGCAGCTAGTTGGATAGCAGAGTTTTTTGGTGGGTTCCAATAATGATTTCCAGAAATTACATCACCACTTAAGGTATTGCTATGGTATGAAACAATGTAGTTGTTATCGTTAAGCATCTCACCCATTATCAAATCACTATGCCTGATCAAATATTTGTATCGATTTTCATCGCAGATCTCTGTTGTTGTGCTAATAGGGTTAATCCCAAATCTTCCATAAAGCGAATTCATAAGGATCTTATATACATAAGACAATGCTTCATTCCCCTCGGCCTTTGCTTTCAACCGGCTTTCAAAGAGAGTGCTAACAAACTCCTTGAAGGGGCTCTCCATCTTTTTAAAGATATACCCCGAGATTGGAATCACAGTATAGCCTAGATCTCTTGCATACTTTAATTCCTCGCTATAGTACACTCCAACAAACTCCCCTGTTGGAAATAGAAGTGTGTTATTCTTATCCCGATAGGGAAGAAAAGGCTTATTGATAGTCTTAGGGCATACCACATATGCTTCAATAAATCCAAAGATGCTATCTAAGTCCATGCCATCCAAATTACCATGCCATACAGGAACACCACCAGGCATAGGAAATTCCTTCATTACAAAGGGATAGAGAGAGTTAACATCGTAGTAGTATAGGTTCTCACCATATGGTTTATATGCGTCTGTATGACCTCCGTAGTATCCTCGCCTTATAAAGCTGTCTTCATTCTTGTTTGGGATATGGATAGGCCAATTAGTAGCATCGTAGTATCTCATACGAAAGATGCTTAGTGACAGTGAGGAAACAGTGATCTTGCTTACTATATCAATCTTGTACAGGTTCCAATATATCTCTTGAGCTTTTTGCATCACACCACCTAGGATAAGGATGTCCTGCTTCATATACTCTAACAATGCTTTTTTCAACCTAGCTAAATTTCCTGGTTTAACCTTCTCATGTGGGATTTCACCTTTAGGGCCAAGACCTGGGCATAGATTATTTGCTAGTGATTCCAGTTTACCAGGGAGTAGAGTCAAGGAGTCTCTGAAGCAGAATAACATCTTCTTACCTGAATAGACAGCAATCTCGTAAATCATATTGTTCCGCATCAGTGGTTTTACCTTGTAATTCGGGTAATTTAATATTAGGTGTTTTAGTAACATAATTCCATCAAATCTAGATAAGTTGTGAAAGTAAATAGTGAAAGCGGTTTGTTCTTTTCTAACAATCATTATTATTCTATATACTAAGTCTGAAAGGACCTTTGTACTCTTTTTTTCAAAGGATTCCTTCATTCTTTTTTCTTTAAATGGATCCAAAGTACTTTCTGAATCACTTTCTTGATCAAATGGATCCAAAGTACTTTCTTCAGAAAAAGTACATTCATCATCAAAGATTATTGAATAGTCTTCACTGAAGTAGGTATCAATACTAATATTATTTAATGGTTCACCGGGACGAACCATCATGAGACCTGCAGCATATGGCTTATGAACATTATCGATCATTACTGTTTCAATATCACTAACAATGAAAGGTTTTAGCGTTGTGCTAGATGATTTGAGTGCTGTGATATGGGTAGGATAGCTACGTTTACGATTGATTATGACTCTTGCTTGTATAGGATCGATCTCTCTCGAACCAGCATCAATGATTAAAGAAAGAGAACGATCTCTCTCCTCAGAAGATAAGGGAGCCCTATCCTTCTTATTCCCATCAATATAAACTCGTATCATAATTCTAATAACATAATCACAGTCATAGATTTCAGAATATTTATTTATATATCGAAATATATGTGAATAGACATCACTCATTGGAATTAACTTTCCATCTTGATGAGTTAAGGGGATAGCGGAACCAAGCGTAAATGATATCTCCTCCTCGTTAGATCGAATCATGGTAAAGGTAAGTGTGAACTTAGCGTAACCTGATAAGGATGGGTAAGCAAACTGGATTAAGAGATCCATGGTAGCCAGACAGAGTAGATCAATGTCGTTAATTAGTGGATAAGGATCGGAGAAGTGGTGTGTTGCAATGATTAAACCTTGATGCGGATCTTGATGTGTTGTTCGTTCTATCTTGTTATAGAGCCTATTCAATAAAAGTCCTGTTGTTGAACTTACTGTTGAGTAAGCCTTTGCGTACGCCATTTTCATTATTCTTAATGGTGTACATGAATCATTATGGTATACTATTATCATCTCTTAATGATGTAAGCTATACAGTGGATCATCGAAAGATATGTTTAGCTTACTCGAAAAGATTTCCCACTTCTCTTCATGAGCTTTCCATAGAATTCGATTCTTATATGCTTTTACC